AAGGCCTTTTCCTATTCCTTCTGTGTCGTAGGGTTAAAACCAAAAAATATTTCTTGTTTTCTCGATGTTTTCTCACGTTTTCGATAAAACCCTCTCGTAAAAGTATTTTAACAATACTTTGGCTGATATTAGTAGATGCTACTCGAACCACGCTTTTTCTATACATATCGGCATTTCGTATAGAGGTTATTATGTCAGCAATAGTATCACTGCCCATGATTAATTAAAATTATTGGTGCCTCCAAATTTGGATATAATCAACATGTTTTTCTTTTTTTTTTTTTTTTACGTATTTGTTTATGAATATTAATTTTGAAAGGTATATACGTGAGACAAAATCTACTAAATTAATCTATTTCTTTTAAATACCCTACTATAACCATATCGTGGTCTCATTTTATAATACCTCGGGAGCTAATGAAACTATTTTAGTAAAATTGAACTGTCTCAATTCTCGGGCAATCGCACCAAAAACTCGAGTTCCTTTTGGATTTCCTTCTTGATCAATCACAACTGCAGCATTGTCATCATATCGTATTATCATACCGTTGTCACGTTTAAGTTCTTTACAAGTACGGACAATTACAGCTCTGACCACTTCTGATCTTTCTAGAGGCATGTTTGGGACTGCGTCTTTGATCACAGCAACAATAACGTCACCAATACGAGCATATCGACGATTGCTAGCTCCTATGATTCGAATACACATCAATTCTCGAGCCCCGCTGTTATCTGCTACATTCAAATGGGTCTGAGGTTGAATCATATCATTTTTTTTATCTGTTTTTTACAATACAAAGGTCGAAGAAAAAAAGAAATATTGTTTGTCCAAAAAAAGAAACCTGCACTCGCTATTTTTTTTACCCAAGGCCTATTTCTTTTTTATCCCGAAATGATAAATTGAGCTCGTATAGGCATTTTGGACGCTGCTATTGAAATAGCCCTTCTAGCTATATTTTCTGTTACTCCACCCATTTCATAAAGGATTCGACCTGGTTTAACAACAGCTACCCAATATTCTGGAGAGCCTTTACCTGAACCCATACGTGTTTCTGCGGGTCTTACTGTAACTGGTTTATCTGGAAATATACGGACCCATATTTTTCCACCACGACGTGCATTTCGTGTCATTGCTCGTCGACCTGCTTCTATTTGTCTAGATGTGATCCAAGCGGGTTCAAGTGCCTGAAGAGCGTATTTACCAAAACAAATATGATTACCTCGATAAGATATTCCCTTCATTCTTCCTCTATGTTGTTTACGGAATCTGGTTCTTTTGGGGTTATAGTTGATGGTTTGTTTTGAATTCCATCTCTACTACAGAACCGGACGTGAGAGTTTCTTCTCATCCAGCTCCTCGCGAATAGAATGAATTCAAATTAAAGATTTTGAATTCAGATATAATATAATTTGAATTAAGATATACATGTATTTAATAAGTAATATACTGAATCATGGATTTCATTTAATCTAGATCAAATCTATTATTAATTTGTATATCTTGTTTGTATAGATAACTAAATATATTAAATAACTATTTTTTTCTTATATTTATATATATATATGGTTTTTAGAATGTTAAAACGAATCTTTCTTTTGTTTTACTCTTTATCGTATTGGATTCACCCAAATTTAGCAATCCAAGAAAATAAAGTTTTCGCGGGCGAATATTTACTCTTTCAATTTCTATTTCAGTTCTATCATTAGTTCATAACTTTTCCGAATAGATAAATTGGTCTCTGGTCGGTTCCGCCATCCCGATCAATGAATCATTCGAATTCATTTTCGCTAGAATCTTTTGAATTCACAGGTTCCGTCGTTCCCATCGCTTCTTACTTTATGGTTAGGTCTCAATTCTACAATGGAGCTATTAGTTCTTGAGTCAATATTCTTAGTCTTTATTGGCTCGAAGCTCTTTATTTTTTGTTCGATGAGTAGATCCATTTAATGATGAATCCGTATTGATGCTTTATTACACAGCTTTTTTCTGAGATGACTCATAGACCTTACATATTGGAATTATATATCATCAATATTCTTTTTCTTTCTTTCTCTCATCCTTCCATTTATCCATACCCTTTATTTTTTTTTTATTTCGATTGACAACTTAGAAGCAGATTTTTTTAATAAAAAAAGATTTCAGTTGCTACAACAATATGAACAATATATCATATCTTGACTGGTTCTTTGGATCCAGATAATACGAAGTGATGAGTTGGTTATTACTTCTATAGTTATTTGTTTATACTATGGGGCTGGTTTTTTATACTAACCCTCAAAAAACCAACGAGTCACACACTAAGCATAGCAATTTTATCAAAAGATTAATTGAATTTTTATTCAACCCTATAGAATTATAATTTTTATAATTTGCATTTTTTTTATTGAACAGAAAAGAAAAAGAAGAAACGAATTTATAATTTTTTGTTCCATCGCTGGATAGAATCGAAAGGCAAATAAAGGTTTATTATTCCCCGTCTATAAATATCCAAATTTTGAT